ATCACAAGGAGCAATTGTGGGGAATAACAATTCTAGAACAGAAATCTTATCTAAGAAAGAATGTATTAAAAGACTAATCATTTTCTTTCTTTCATTCTTTGACTGCTCTGCTCCCCCCCAAAAAAAAGAGAGACTGATTCTGGCTATACCCATTCAGGAATTCACTGGTTGTTGGTTTTTGACCAACGGAAGACATGGGGGGTTTTGGGCGTCAGATTCTATTTCTATATGATATTACCAAGACTGTCTACCAGACTCGGGTTTTTTTCATTCAGCACGGTGTATAGCCTATATAAGGAGCGAAGCGCTGCTCACGTTACAGCTACTGTGTTGACTGTAACTACACTACGATAATTTTCATTGAGCTCTTGTTAGCAATTCTAGCACAAGAGCCATAGAACCTTTTCTTCCAAAGGAAATCTTCATTAAACCATTAACAGCGCGAAGATGCAAATAAAGAATGATGGTTATCAGAGGGAGTGGAAAGGCTTTTTGGGCGGGAAGGGGATATAGGTAGACAATGAAGGGGCAGGGGCATCGCGGGATTCCCTTGGAAGACAATAGACTTATTGGTACCTAGATAGCGCCTCCTAACACGGGGGAGGAAAAAGCCCTCTGAATGGCAAGCTTGAGTTTGAACCTGGTCTATTTCATTGGTTAGCCAGTCCCACGGGAAAGGGGAACAGCATAGCTAGATCTCTTAGAGCCTCGTATAATCACAGACATTCACTGACTTTGGGAAAGGCACCCCAGACATACTAAGATTCATAATTTAGAAGTGTCTAAGCCCCCTTGATTAGTGAGAAAATTATCTTGATAGATTTCCCACCAACGCACAATCAAAAGCAAGAGATGTTGGATTGGATGAAGCCCAAGAGGCGACGGAGCTACAGCAACTAAAGCAGGAAAAACCTTTCTTATGAGTATCCCCCGGTGCTCCAACAACCCCTCGATTCCTGCCTATAACGGCCGCTTTCAGTGAATGTTAGTTTGATGATCGAACATTTTTTCGATTTGCATGTGTTAAGCATATGCCTTTTGACACAAATTGATCGAGCGAAGGCTTGGTTCCTACCTCGCTGTACCGAGGGAAGCCTTTCATTAACAACCTCTTTTATGTTATGTATGATTTTTTGAAGATTTCTTTCTACAATAAGCCTACGAGATGAATTGGACCTCAGCCCGAAGAGCGCTTCCCTGGCGAAGAGATTTAAAGGACGGAACTCCAGCGCACTGATTGAGCTAGCTAGAAGCAGGAACTCCTATTTTAGTTAGGCCAGCTGTAATGTAAACAAAGCAAACCAAAGATTCGTGGTTGTACCGATACCAGTTGACAGCTGCAATTGGCCTTTTCCTACAGTTGACCGATACAGCTCGACCGATTGATCCATAAGAGCGGAAAGATAGTACATTTAAAAGGACGAGAAGCGGTATCGAACACGGATAAGAAGAGGGGAAGATCCCTCCTAAAAGCAACCTTTCCTTTAATTCATTTAAGCGATTCAATCAGTAGGAAAGTCATATCACTGAACACTTTATAGATATCTGTCTTCCTTAGAAGCTGCATGCTATCGGAGAGAGAGCAATGGGAGGTTCAGTCAAAACAAAAGCATTTACCTTACCACGCACTCAATGCAATGATCAAGCAAATAAGCAAGACGAATCTATTTCTATACGAAATTTCGATAAGAATCTAGCCAGCCCGCCCCTTTAGTGCACCTTCGGGAGACTACGGGGTAACTGATAGAGACTCGACCGCTTTACCGACAGCCCTAGCAACAGCAGAGCTAACCCACAGCTCTTCCTTGGTTATTATTGTCTATGCCTACTTCCTTGTATTTAAGATGCCGAGAGAAACTGCCTCTCGAGAATAGACTCGTCTTGGGGTGGGCTTACTACTTAGATGCTTTCAGCAGTTTTCCGCTCCGCACTTGGCTACCCAGCGTTTACCGTGGGCACGATAACTGAAGTATGTGGAAGTGGTGGGATATCGCGAATCGAGATGTAGATGAAGTCGTCATTGAGTCATGTAGAATCCGAGACTTTAGCGACACGAGATCATGGAAAGGGATTCAGTAGGCGTGGAGTTCGAGATGGCCATAATGGATGTGCTTTTCGGCTCATTGTGCTTGCGAGACGATCCTCGGATCGGTTCTTTTCAAAGTCTGTTGGGAAGACGTAAACGCCAATCTTCCCTGCCTGATCAAAGCACTACCGGCAATCTCAACACTGTTTCGGCCCCCACGATTCAGAGATGGGAAATCCTTGAGAGACGAGTCTCGAAATCTACTTGCAGGAAGGATAGCCTACACCCTCTTTTCCGGTCCTTCTGGCTTTGCCACCAGGGTTCACTTTGTTTAGCGTCGAAATCAGTTCGCCTAATTAAAAGTAATTACGAACAGCAAGAAAAGAATCGCGGCAAGCCCCAATGTATCATTTATAAATAAACCTTAGGGCCTGGAACCGGAATCACACCTTTGGGAACCGGTACGAAAGATCATCTGTAGGTTATTTTATAAAGAAACCTCCCGCACCCATACTCTAGTCAGGTCAGATTACGCTTTCTTACGAGCACAGGTCTCAACGAGCCTTTAAGTTGTAAGTCCCTGTTATCCTCATAAATACGGATGAAAAGACATGGGAATAAGGTTGGCCTACCGCACTCCTGCCGGCCCACATAGGGTGGTGGTAATAAAGGATGGATATTCCCCGGGGCAGCCAAGCTCCGTATTCAATCCCTAGCTTAGGGAAACCCTGTTAGCTGATGGCCCTTTCCCTCCCTTTAGGTCGAGTTTAGTTTACTTTTTCGATTTGGAACTCTTAGTCGAGCTGATGGCGAGATCGATTTTTTGTTCGAGGTTCAAGAGAAAAGAGAGGAACCACCGCCCAATGGTGCTTTTACGAAAGTATGGTCACCGGTGGCTAATACCTTCTCGACACTATCGAACCTGAAATCCACTCTCAATCGCTCTTTTTAGTGGGCAAGAAGAGTTTTCGTATCCTGGACTTAAGGAAGGAAAAAAAAATGCCCCTATGACTCTGGTTCTAGTGAAAGCGATGAAAGTCTAGCTGTGCTCCAGTTGAACGGGTAAAAGTTCTATGGTGAAGAGTCCGGTCAAGACGACCTTATTAAAGAGAACATTCGGGACATCAAAGCCAATGCGATGGTAATCTCGTTCTTAGTTGCCCAATCTAATAGAGGTTTCAATCCGACGGATCAACCGTAATTGGCAGGTAAAATGAGGCCTCGACAGAGATGATGGATGGGAACTCCTACTCTGACTATAGTTGCGAACCTTTCCTGTGATTTCATTTTAATGAAAATCGCATTCTCTGATTCGGATTTTTGAAAATTGATGAACTAGCTAGATTCTAGAACAGCGGTTATTACGCTTACTTTAAAAGCGGATATGCCGACAACGGATAGTTCAAAGAGAAAGAAAGCAGCGGTTAGCCATTCAGTTAGCTTTCACAGATAAGTTAAGTTCCTACTGTCACACCGGTTTAGGATTCTTATATAAGAGTTCTTTCTTTTACATTTACAGTGGTTACGCCCTTCTATTCCTCAAAAAGTCCCACAGCATAATCCCTCAAAGAAATCATCAACTCCTATTGATTGCCTCCCAAAGAGGCATTCAGCATTGGCTAAAAGCGGATGAAATTTCTTTGCTCCTGCTATTGCGAATTTTTATGATTCCGTCATTTCCACGTCCAGTAGGGCCTATCGCTCCTATTCTACACAGCAGTCCATACGTTCCACTTTTAGCGACATTGATTGCCACGAACAAGGCTGTTTAAGTTTCTGTGATCGCTAAGATAAGTAGGAAGGAGCCCTTCTCGGTTTATTTGAATCAGACCTTCGGAAAAAGCCGTTAGAGCGGGCGAGCTCGAATCCGCTTTTCTTTAAATGAAAGGCATTCTAGTCCAGACACCACTTCCTTTAGGGAGTCCCCTATTATATTGAATCAATCTCTCTAGATCAAAAGAAAAGCGCTATGCTTCAATATCTTATCTTCTGACTCGGCGAGCGAAAGAGCTGATCTTGAAATCTCTGCTTTGGCATTTATAGCAGGAGAATAGGAAGAATTGAATGACAAAGCGATATTATCTTATTAGAAAAGCGGACTAGGAGCAGAAGGCGAAAGGGAATTTCTTTAGTTAGGAAGGAAAGCAAGTGACATCTGAAAGTCTGATTCGGATTCTGCTCTCGCCGTTCTCAAAGTATCGAAGTGACCAGAGGTCTCTCGAGCCTCTTTCTTGTTGAATCGACTCTTCACAAACAACGTAAAAAGCGCTCAAATACGTTGTATGTAAGGGCGAGAGGGTATCAAAGAGACAACCACTGTTTACTAGCAAGCATTGAAAGCCGATGCCAGAATAGAATGACTCTTTGCACTTTTCGACGTAATAAAGGAACTAGCTTCCATCAAGACTGAACGAGATGAGGATCTAATAAAATCGAACTAACTGTGATAAGCAAAGTGGTTCATTTTACCATCAAAGCAGAAAGAAGGAAAGAGAACAGATGAAAGTTCACCCAATGGAAGCGAGTGACTCAAGGTATGCCATCGCTCTTTTCTCTTGACCTGAGACTCGGTTGGGGGAGTTCAGCGAGCGAGGAGAAGAGTCGGTAGCTGTTAAAAAGAATCAATTCAATCAACTCCAGAGCTAGGAGTTCCACGTCTAGGTTGAGGAGAGTCCTTTTAGTTAATCTTAGCTGCTACCCTACTTTTCCCAGCTCTAAAGGCAGCTACTGACTCGATAGCTCAAGTTGAGTCGACTGTAATTCTTCTTGTTCCGCTGTGAATGGTATCGTTATCGTATGAAGTCGTTTTCCCGGCTTCCGTACAAACCTAGGAGAAAACAAAAAGAAGAGGATTCTACATCCTAGGAACAATCCTCAAAAGCTTTTTTTAATTCCTATGAACAAAGGGGTTTTTTAATTACACCAGCGAGGTAAGAAAAAAAAAGAGAAAGAGAAAAAATCCCACAAAGCCACTAGGCCGAAAAAGAGAATTTTGTAGTGGCCACAAACAAGAGAAGGTTTAGAATTGAATGATTAGAGTACCCACTCCGCGGTAAGAAATAGGAATTCTCTCGTTAACCCTATCATCAGTCAAAATCTATACCAAGGGAAATGCTTTTAGTCTTTGAGTCACAGGAGGGTGCTCTTTAATAACTATTTCCCGGAGGCAGATTCGCAAGAGGGGCTTGGCTCTTAACCAGCGAACGGAATACGGGCGAGCCCTCTTACGCATGTAGGGTTAGGATCCAGGGTAATTGAATCCGTCTCACTTCTGCGCTCTTTGCTAGGTTTGAAACCGATTTCAATAGCTTCCTGCGCCCACGTGTAGCGGTAGGCAGGAATGCTAATTCGTTTTTGGGGGTTCGCTAGCTACTAACCCTCGGGTAGGACAGTCTTTCTGAAAGGGGAGAAAGCGTTGAGTCTTTTACATCATCTTCTGTAGAATCCTCATCCGGAAAAAAAGGTAAGAAAATAAGTCTGTAAGAAAGCTTTAGTTCCACTTCTCTTGAAGCGTAATACCCTTCCTGCTAGTTTTTCTATCCTCGAATCTAAGGGGGAGCTTGATTTACGGCGAAGACCTGTGAACATCCGAACATTTTCTCCATCACCCAGGGAACGAATGGGGGTAGCTTCCTCTCTGCTAGGCTAGGAATAGGAAGACTTGAATTAAAAGAATTAAAAACTGTGGAACCCTAGTACTTTCGAATCAATGCCTTTTCTTAGGGGAGTTTAAGTTACCCTTTGACTTAGAGTTAGGGTGAGTGCCTCTATCGAAGTTCTAAGTTGGTCATTTTATTCCCGTTAGAGTTGCATTTCCTTACCCGAAAAAATGGATTGGATACTCGCTTTGAGAACCAGTTAACCCAGCATCGGAATCCGATAAAGGACTTTCCAAGGAAGACTGAATAAGATTTAAACGGATTCTCTGACCAAGAGGGATGGAAATCTACGCGAACCTAGCCCTACAGTCAAGGACTACAGGAGAAATCTTCGCGGAGTCAGTCTTTCCAACCATCTTTCCGGTAGACTTTCTTCTGGCTTACGTTCCGTAACCCGAACATTTTTTCCTTCCGTAGTTACATACCTAACGGGGGGAAGTCGTAGCTAGCGTAATCCTATCCGTCACTAGCAAGAAAAGAAGTAACTTCTCTTTACCGGATACTTGTTCGCGGAGGAAGCACAAGAACTTGTCTCTAGCCTTACCGCTCATCGAACGAACCCTGGATCCTAACCCTCGGATTGATTCCCATCATCAGTTGGAAGTTTAGGCACCAAGGCTGATTAAGCAAAAAAACTCAAGGTCAAGGGCTACCTAGCTTGAAGGCGTCGACTGATCCCTCTCTTCTGTTCAATGGGAAGTCTTTTCACATTCTAACTCCTTTGCTCTTTGGAAAGTGAAAGTCTTTTTCTTCTGGGAAATAGGAATTCGATGCTTCTGATGCAATAGCAGCGGTTAGGTCCCTTATTCTTACAGGTCCAAAAGTCGCATAATATTAAAAATTCCAAGAGGATTAAGAATTGAAGCAGCAAGAATTGAACTTCCCACCCCACTCCTTTATCTTGACTTGACTTGAACGAGTGTAGTAGCAGAGTTGGTAAAATTCCATTTTATACTTTTTCCTCATTCCCCATTCAGCCTGATCCTATCCCAGTTCCCATTTGAGCATATTTAAAATAAGGAAGATTCGGTGGAAAAGTGAATTTGAAATTCCACCTTTCCCATTTCTTCTCTTTAACCAGACGTGCTCGGAATCTTTTTTTTTGATCTGGCCGTAAACTCGGTAGTTTCACTCCTCGCTTTTGTTCAATTATAAAAAAATAACCACTTTGATGAAGATTTGTAGCATCATTCAAGTAAATGCAGATTAAGATCGTAGAAACATGAGCTTGTAATATAGCTACACCTAATTCCAGACCGGTTAATGCAAGAACTATAAATAAAGGACCAAGATCCCCTATGAAATATAAAAGATCATTCATACATAGCATAGTCCAAGCGGACCCACTTAAAATCTTTACTGAACTATGACCGGCCATCATATTAGCAAATAAACGTATTCCTGAGCTTAATGCGCGAAAACAATGAGGGATTAGCTCAAGGAGTACTAAAAAAGGTGCTAACGGCAGTGGGACTCCTGCGGGTAATAAAAAGCTTAAAAAATGAAGCCCATTTCTTTGAAATCCCACTATAGTAATGCCAATAAAAATAGAAAATGAGAGACCCAAAGTAATGAGAAAATGACTTGTAACTGTGAAGCTATAAGGTATCATACCCTGGGGATTACGAAATAACGAAAAAGTAAAAGTGACCAAGATGCAAGGGAAAAACTTTTGTTTAACATTTCCGGAAAGACCGCCTATTTGTTCGTTTACCGGGTTCGGCACGAAATCATAAATAAGCTCTACCAAGGATTGCCAAGCATTTGGTACTGAGTTTCCTCCTCCGTTTTTAGTAACAAAATGAACCAGAAGTAGGACCAAACTGATAGTTAGCAGCATAAACAAAGATGGATTTGTGAATGAGAAATACAAGTTTCCTATATTCATAGGAATCAATGGGAGAATGGAAAATTGCTCAAGTGGGCTATTAATCACAGCGTCTACTGCATAATCGGGAACGGGAGCGGGCACTGGTGGGATCTCCGGGTTAGGGCAGGGGTAATCCATATAGGCGCCGGAATTCCTCGTCCGTGAAATGGAGGTAGAACTCACGGTAAATTTGTGAATTCCTACCCTGCGCGTTTAATTGTTGAATAAAAAAATTTAGACTACCATCCATGATATGTCGCTGAAAATTATGGCGCAGGTCGCTAACAGGCTGAACCTTATTTTGCAGAAAATTGTACGCTTCTTGTCTTATATCAGTATAAGGGGATAATTCCATGATTCGATCAATATTAGGCTGGCCAAGCATTAGATTGTGGAGCCTATCTTGCAAGAGGCCCTTTCTCTCTAAGACTTGAAGCTCAAAATATTCGATCTCCAAAATTAACCGAAAATGGTCAACATTGACCGCTTGATCAAAGTGCTCTCGAACAAGTCTTTCATAGTCCCCCGGATTATTCTGAGGGGGAAGGTTGTAGTAATAGGCGTTTTCTAGAGCGCGTATACGTGCGTATATCTCGGCCTCGTTCTCGGCCATAATAACATTCCTAAATGTAGTCAAGGACTCAGAGCTTGAAGAAGACTCCAAGGCAGGCAAACTTCTTTCTCCGCCAGAATTAGCACTGTCCCCAGAAGAGAAATTCAAAATGAAAAAAGAAGTGGAAAAAATCCCACTAAGGCAGAGACCCAACCAAGAAACAAGGTGGATGCGTACAAAATACAAATAGATATATATAGATATGGATAAAAGCAGATAAAGTAGAAAGCGAGACCCCTTATTCAAATGAATACAAAAAAGACGAAATAAAAAGATCAAGCCTAAAATCAGCATTCCAAAAAGTAGTATATTTCGACCTCTTGTCATGATAGCGGTACCTTCTGATCCTAGATAACTGGCGAAAGAAAGCGCTACGAAACTACCGAGCATGATAAAAAGGCGGCCTTGTCTCATTGTCTATCTCGTAATCATTCGATTCCGCCCTTCAGGCTAGCTCCTACTCCTCCTCTTCCCCTTCGTATCCTTCATCGTCGTTGGTCCTTTTTACATAACATTCTCGGCTGGAATCATAAATGAGTTGTCTCCTCTCCTTACAGTCGAGTGGCTTTCCCTCCTTAGTTCAATTATTCCACGGCTGCATGAACGAAATCTTGCCTCATCGGGTTTTGCGTTTTCGTGTCCCGATTAGCACTCGTAACCACGAATTCATCAAAGTCAAGTAAGCCATAACGCAAGGAGCGTAGCGGGTAAGAAAGATCGGCTAATTGCTGCTGAAATCCCTTCTTCACACTAAGCCCTCTCCGCATTCATCCCATGAGAGAGATTGCGGTTACCCTACTTGAAGTCTAGTTCCTAAAGAGGAAGATCTTCCAAAAGAGAAAGAATCTGTCGATTCTAAATTGATAGAGATGGATCTGATTCCCCCCCCCCTTCGCTTAGTCCCACAGCGGATGATTCACTTTACCTGAGACTAGCATTCTATTCTGTGCATGAATAATGAAGATGAGACTAGTGGAGTGGAGTTCCGTGCTTTAAGTCGGACCTATAGGATTCAAACCTAGTGCTAGTCCTAGCGCCCACGGAGCACTTGGTACCGCTATCTTGGGATAAAGGAAATCTCAATTAAAATCTTTCTATTTGACCTCGGAACTTAAGAATGGTAGAACAGCTTCTTCTAGTGGTCCAGAACCAGAAAGAATGAAGTGATCTGATCCCCGGAGCTGGGGAAACTTCTTCTTATACCGTTCGTGCCACTCCTTCTCTTCCCGTCTCGAAAGAAAAAGAATTAGCCCTACCTGCCAGCGCGCGGATAGATAGGGCGGGCGAAGCGCGAAGGGGATGGATGTGCAATCAATATTTTTGAGTTAGACGTTTGATAACCTGCCCCCCGAGAAAAGCTATCTTCCTCCACCTCTGAAGGCAGGAGGTAGGGGGAGATGACATGAGCTTAGAGGAGTCGACCCAGCCTATACCCATATTCGATGCGGGGGACTTTTCTCGTCAGCATAAAGCAGGCACAGAGGACTAGACTATTACGAAATTTCCTATAAAAAGAGGTTGTTTTCAAGGTAACTAGAAATTTCAGAAGCAAGATCGTAACGTCTTTTTTCTTTCTTCTCTTATGATATTTTTCGAGGTCAAGGTTGAGATTATCCAACAAATGGCAGACCTTGATCCAACGGGGGATTGGATGGGGCGGGGAGCTCGGGCCCTGGATAATCCGCATACCGCCACGGGGGAAGAGCCCTTGGAAAAGCTCTATGCCCTTTTAGACGATCTAAGAGGGGGCGGAGTACGATCCCTTACCTTTTTGTCCTTGCAAAGCAAGGTATCAAGGTAAGGTTTTTTTCCGATATAGATACTGACTCTAT